AATTTTATTTGTCCATTGGTCAAAATAAACAAATAAACAGAAACCAAATTTTTAAGGAAGAAAACCCTTTCGATTTATAATGATAAAATCAATCTTTTACATTTTTTTGAATCCAGTCGCGAGGTATAAATAGTAGGTATGAATCATAGTTCAAATATTTCTCGATCTATTCCATATATTCCGTGCTCCAGATAAAAAAAATGAATATCCGACGAAGCAGAACTCATCTCTCTCAAGATGACAGACCCATTCTCTGTACTATCAATAGGATCAATTATAACAAGTCACACACTCATATTCCGGAAATACAGAAACAAAAGAATTTCACGGTCGAACTGCCAGAATAGACTAGAAATGAGAGTCCTAAGTAATTCATTTTGGATTGAAAAGCCAGGACTTCATGATTTTTATGGACCTAATTCATTGAAATTCCATCTAGTAAAACGGAAGAATTATAAATCTCCAAAATAATAGATAGGAATACCGCAAATAGAGCCATTGCGACCCCCATCAAAGGGGTAGTTCCCCACCCAGGAGCCACTTTCCCGTATTCTGAATTCAATGGTTTCAATAAACTCCCTGCATTAGTTCGTCTTGGACCAGATCTAGAACTATCCTCAACGGTTTGTGTAGCCATAAATCCTATTGCATTGGTTGAGATCGGTTGACTTTGTATACTATTCCGTTGTAAATAAAGGATCTTATCATAGATCCGTTATAGTTTTGAAATTTGATAATAATGGAAACAGCAACCTTAGTTGCCATCTTTATATCTGGTTTACTTGTAAGTTTTACCGGGTACGCCTTATATACCGCTTTTGGGCAACCCTCTCAACAACTACGAGATCCATTCGAGGAACACGGGGACTAAATGGAAGTAAAGTAATGAGCCTCCCAATATGGGAGGCTCATTACTTTACTTCCATTTAGATAAAGATAATGTAAGATAATGAAAAATCATTTCGCCTTTTTAGTCGGAACCTTAGGCGGCTCTCGAAAAAATATAGCGAAAAAAATTATTCCTAGAGTCGAGACTAAGAGGAATGTATAAACCAATGCTTCCATAAATTGATCGTGGTTTACAATTATAGCTTCCACACCTGTTCATTTGGGATCATCTCCCAGATTAAGAAAGGACAAGAGTCAAAAGTCAAAGAAAGGGCGGTGATTCAAATCAACATTTCTCTGGTACTCTATGTCAAAGTTAAATAATAAAAATATAATAGAGGCAAAAGATACAAGAGCAGTATTGTATCAGACGACTTGTCTCCTTGTAGTTGGATCTCCAAGTTTTTGGAATGCTCCAAATTCCACTTGAGCATCCAAATCTGGGTCAATACCAGCAAAAACATCTCTGAACAAGGTTCTAGCACCATGCCAAATGTGTCCGAAAAAGAAGAGCAAAGCAAACGAAGCATGTCCAAAAGTGAACCAACCCCTTGGGCTGCTACGAAAAACACCATCCGATTTCAAAGTAGCACGATCTAATTCAAAAATTTCACCCAATTGAGCACGTCTAGCATATTTTTTCACAGTAGCAGGATCACTATAACTGACTCCATCGAGTTCGCCGCCATAGAACTCAACAGTTACTCCTACTTGTTCGACACTATACTTAGATTCCGCCCTTCTAAAGGGAACATCGGCTCTTACAATTCCGTCTCCGTCTACCAAAACTACTGGAAATGTTTCAAAAAAAGTAGGCATACGGCGTACAAAAAGCTCACGCCCTTCTTTATCTCTAAAGATAGGATGTCCTAACCATCCAACCGCTATTCCATCCCCATTGTCCATCGAGCCCGCTCTAAATAAACCTCCTTTTGCTGGATTATTGCCAATGTAATCATAAAAAGCTAATTTTTCTGGAATTTTAGACCAAGCTTCTGATAAACTCTGATTTTCATCTAGTCCGGCACCAACCCTTCGATATATTTCTTGCTGGAAGTATCCTTGATCCCATTGATAACGAGTGGGACCAAATAATTCGATTGGGGTAGTTGCGGAGCCATACCACATCGTTCCAGCAACAACAAAAGCTGCAAAAAAGACAGCAGCGATACTACTGGAAAGGACAGTTTCAATATTACCCATACGTAATCCTTTGTATAGGCGTTGGGGGGGGCGGACACTAAGATGGAATAGGCCCGCTAATATGCCCAATGTACCTGCTGCAATATGATGAGAGGCTATTCCTCCCGGAACAAAAGGATCAAAACCCTCTACCCCCCACGCAGGATTTACAGATTGGACTTTTCCGGTTAGTCCATAAGGATCAGATACCCATATTCCAGGACCATACAAGCCTGTTACATGAAATGCACCAAACCCAAAGCAAGCTAATCCTGAAAGAAATAAATGAATTCCAAAGATCTTGGGCAAATCCAAAGAAGGTTTTCCTGTACGTTCATCACAGAATATTTCTAGATCCCAATATACCCAATGCCAGATAGCCGCCAAGAAGCACAAACCAGAAAACACAATATGTGCCCCGGCCACACCCTCGTAACTCCAAATACCCGGATTCGTTATAGTCCCTCCTGTGATACTCCAGCCGCCCCACGAATTGGTTATTCCTAAACGAGTCATGAAGGGTATAACGAACATACCCTGTCTCCACATTGGATCAAGAACGGGGTCAGAGGGATCAAAAACGGCTAATTCATATAGAGCCATTGAACCGGCCCAACCAGCAACGAGAGCTGTATGCATTATATGTACAGAAATCAACCGACCGGGATCATTCAATACGACGGTATGAACACGATACCAAGGCAAACCCATGGAAATACCCCTTTATCAAAGAAAAATAGACACTATGTAACTTTATCGCATTGGAAAAAGACTATGCTATGGACCTCTCCCTTTCAGTGGATTATTTTGGAACAAGGGTTCATATTATTGAATATTGAATTCCATTTCTTTCGTTGGGAATAATGGAACAATTCTGTTCATAGGAACAAAGATAAGCAGATCTATTCTATACCCGATAAGTACCAATACGCAATGGGGGATTGGTCCCATTTTCTATGAGCGAATGCGTAGATACTTGTTCATCATTCGAAGAGCCCGACCCATTTGTAATAATTTTCCCTTATTAATTTCGTCTTACTATTTGGTAATATCCAGGGATAAAAATATTACGTTTCCACATCAAAGTAAAATATAGTACTTAACCCCCTTTCTTTCAGTTGATGCCTATTGGTGTTCCAAAAGTACCTTTTCGGAGTCCTGGAGAGGAAGATGCAATTTGGGTTGACGTATAGTGCGACTTGTCAGACATATTGGGTCATATGGGATTTCCCCGTTCTCTCCCCCGATCGAGATACCCTCTGTTTCGCCCAAAAAAGATTGTTTGAACCATCAATAATTTGGAGCGTGAAATGCAATTAGATCCATTTTTGAGGGGGTCGAAATCAATATTAATATTATCAATTATCAAAATTTATGGTTGGCTTGGTTGGACCAATCCAATAAAATGAAGTATCCAGGCTCCGTTCAGAAAATACCCAATTGGTAATATATGTATGATTACCACTTGTATCATAAGTGATTACTTGATAGCATATGGGCGATCTCAAACTGCCAATCAATGAAATAATATTATGACTACATCGCGTATTTGTTGTAAGAAAGGCACGAAATGAATTGAAAAAAGTAAAAGTGGTATTGGGAGCATTTGTCCTATATGTGCAAATTGAAATCGGGCAGATATTTACCCGGAGTAGAACATAAACCTAAAATAATTGAGGAGGCCCATTCAGGAACAAGAAAATTACATCGTAATTTGGATTCGATTTCGATGAAACAATACATCAATGAGAGGTTAATTCGATAAGTTTAGTGGATTCTTTTATTTTTTAAAAAGATTCGAGCAAAAAAAATCTTTCTTAAAAAAAAATCGAAGAAAAAGCCCCTTCATTAGGAGGTAGAAAAGTCCTACTATAAAAAAAGTAAAGGAGGGTAGAATCAATACAATACATTGATTCTTTTTTTTTGAACCGTATGCATCCAAAGGCGCGTGTACGGTTCCTAAGGGATAAAATTTTGTCCTAATCAACCGACTTCATCGAGAAAGATTACTTTTTTTAGGTCAAGAAGTTGATAGCGAGATCTCAAACCAACTTATTGGCCTGATGGTATATCTCAGTATAGAGGATGAGACCAGAGATCTTTATTTGTTTATAAACTCCCCCGGCGGGTGGGTAATACCCGGAGTCGCAATTTATGATACTATGCAATTTGTGCCACCAGATGTGCATACAATATGCATGGGATTAGCCGCTTCAATGGGATCTTTCATCCTGGTCGGAGGAGAAATTACGAAACGTATAGCATTCCCTCACGCTCGGCGCCAATGAGTTTTTTGTTTGAAAGAAAAAAGAAAACTATGCCTTCGCCATATTTAATATTTTAATATAAATAAGAATTTGTAAGATAATATTTAAGTAATAATAGCATGGCACTTCGAGTTCGATATGAACAAACCATTATTGTTTTTTCAGAACATGGGATTATATATCGGGCGAGTAATATGAGACAAAGGGTATTTATGATTTGATCTTATCTATCCGGGCTTCATTTCAGCGTCACAAACTTTTATTTTTCACGCCAGAAGCCTCTTTCCAATATTTATGTTATGAAATATGAAAGAATACTCAAATTAAAAAAAAAACAAGATCATTTTTTTTTTTACTTTTTTTATTTGATCGGATCAAAAAGAAACTTTGGGATTGCTGAATCACATATGAGATAAATCATAAATATAGAAAGCAACGGAACCATCATAGTATTTTTGAACTCCCACGAAAAGAAGGGTGGTAAATGGATCACTTAACGATTTGGGTCTGATGGATCCTATTTCGTTTTTTGCTCAACGAACGTAAAAAGTCCATTGTGGAGCCGTATGCAATGCACAAAAAATGCCTGTACGGTTGTTCAATTATATATATATACTTATTTTTTCTTGTTATTCTTTAATCTTTTTGCTTTTTGCCTAGTCCAATCAATCGTACGAGATCGCGGAAACATTCATTATGTTATATCATCAGGGTAATGATCCATCAACCTGCGAGTTCTTTTTATGAGGCACAAACAGGAGAATTTGTCCTAGAAGCGGAAGAACTTCTGAAACTACGCGAAACCCTCACAAGGGTTTATGTACAAAGAACGGGTAACCCCTTATGGGTTGTATCCGAAGACATGGAAAGGGACGTTTTTATGTCAGCAACAGAAGCCCAAGCTCATGGAATTGTTGATCTGGTAGCGATCGAAAATGCCGGGGATTTCACGTAAATCTGCGATTCCATCCATTTCGAACCATAATTTGGATGAATCTAAATTGAATATTTTATCTGCGTATGCGTAAAGTAAAAAAAAAAAGAAAATAGAAAGAATTCATAATCATCTGGTTAGGATTGATCTAAACCAGCCCATTTTCTATACCATTAAGTATGCCAACTATTAAACAACTTATTAGAAACACAAGACAGCCAATAAAAAATGTAACAAAATCCCCCGCTCTTCGGGGATGTCCTCAGCGTCGAGGAACATGTACTCGGGTGTATGTGCGACCCGTTCAGATCATGAGCCGGAACAAAATAAAGTACAATTTTTTCCAGTATCAATGACCAGTACCAATGAATAGGATAGGATAGAAGAATTCCAATCAATATAGAAAAAAACCTCCATTGCGTATCAAATTTATGGTTTCTATTGGTGCAAATCCAATCACCTCAATTGGAGATGAAAAGCAATTCCCCAGTGGTAGCAAATGGTTATCCATTAAGCGGGGGAAATCATATTTAAGAAGCAAAAGAATTAGGCTCCTACTCTTGCAAGAACGGACTATACAGGGTCAGCTACCTAGCCAACCTTTGTAATTAAATACCGTTACTGTATGGGTAGATCTCATTGTGAAAAGACTTATTACTGTACAATTCATGGGTAGAGTCAAAGAATGTGAACTGTACAAGTTACTAATAACATTGATTAATGGTGGAAGGGGCTCCGGTGTATAGAGAGGACCTCACCGTTTAAGAAGTAGCCATAGAAACGATGGAACCCACTATTTATTTATCCATTTACCTTTACTATTTATTGATACTTTATACTATACTCAACTTGAGTTACAATTTAGTATTTTTTTTGTTGATACCTAGTATCAATACAATTTCTTATTTCGAGGTTAAATGCCTGGAAAAATGGTGGTTGGGAAGGTCATAGTAGCAAAAGCCATTGGAATTTTTTTTTTATACATTGGAAGAATCCGTTTTGTTATTAATAGACCAGGAAAGGGAAAAAGAATAACTGAAAGAAAATAAATCAATTAGTTATTCATCAAAGTTTAATTTGATTCAATGACCAGAATTAGACGAGGGTATATAGCTCGGAGACGTAGAATAAAAATTCGTTTATTTGCATCAACCTTTCGAGGGACTCATTCACGACTTACTCGAAATACTATTCAACAGAAAATGAGAGCCTTGAGTTCTGCTCATCGGGATAGGGGCAGGCAAAAGAGAAATTTTCGTCGTTTGTGGATTACTCGGATAAATGCAGCAATTCGTGAGATTGGGGTATCCTATAGTTATAGCAGATCCATACATGATCTGTATAAGAGACAGTTGCTTCTTAATCGTAAAATACTTGCACAAATAGCCATATCAAATACAAATTGTCTTTACATGATTTCCAATCAGATCCTTAAATAAGAAGATTAGAAGGAATCCACCGTAATGATTTAAGTGGGGCCCCGGAGAATGAGCTCCGGGAAGGTAGAGTAGAAATTAATATAAATAAGAGAAATATAGTAAAAATGAATCAACACATTAAAAAAAGAAGCCATTTTTTCTTATGATGTGACAATCCAATCGGGGTTCTCCAATTTTTCGAACAAAATATAAATCTGAGTTGGGGTTCATATTGAAATTTTGATTCAAGTGCAATTGAGGAATAGCCTATCTATTTATTTCTAATTCGAGGACCCGTGGTTCTAGGAGTCGATTCAGTTCTCTCAAATTGTTTCTCGTTATTAAGAAAGGGTAACAAAGATAAAATACGAGCTTGCTTTATAGCAATAGTAATTAATCGTTGTTGTTTCAAAGTCAATCTATTCACTCGTCTAGATAATATTTTTCCTTGTTCACTAATAAATCGACTAATTAAACTCATGTTTCTATAATCAATTCGATCCCCCGATCCAATTGGGGGCAAACGCCTACGAAAAGATCGCTTGGATTTAAGAAAAAGTCGCTTGGATTTATCCATGGTTTATTCCTTATCTTTTAAATCGTATTTCTTAATTCGAATTTCATTTGCGATCCTACCAAAATAGGATGAAATAGGATTGGGTTGTTTTATTTTTATAATTTATTATTAAATTTTTATATTAATATTTTATTATTATGTAATTTATTGCTGTTCCTTGGAGGGGTTACAAACGCGTTACATTTTCTCTATTTCTTTATCTCCCCATGAATCGTATGCTTGTAACAATAGGGACAAAATTTTCTCAATTCCAATCGACTAGGCGTATTGTGTCGATTCTTTTGAGTAATATATCTGGAAATGCCCCGCGATTCCTTATTAATATCGTTTCGGACACAACTGTTACATTCCAAAATAACCTTTACTCTGACATTTTTACCCTTGGCCATAAACCCCCTTTTTTTTTTATTCACCTAACTCTTCTATTTTCGAAACGAAGAAGAAAAAAAGAAGTTGCTGACTCGAAACCCGATTATTAAATATTTCATTGCAATCAAATCAATAGAGAATATAAGTAATACGATGATTTCTAACTATCCATTAGTTATAGTATTTCATTTAAGTATCCTGTATGCGTTTGTTGTCCGCGACTTTTATTATTTACTTTACATTTTTGTTCTCCCTCTATTAATTCAGCGTGAACCTGAGTTTCGTTGCGGATGAATCTTTTTTGATTCTTTCTCTTTCCTTCTTTTTTATCCTAAAAAACTGAAAGAAAGAACAAAACAAAAAGGGTTAGTCACAGATAATTTATTCTATCTATAATCTTCTTCATCCCCAACTAGAATGAAAAAAAGGGGAATGTTAACGCATCTGGGAATAAACGATTAATCTCTATCAATAGGCCTGCTAAAGACCCGAACCATAGAGTGCTTAACACAGGTGCCACGGAGAGATATGTTTTAAAATCTCGCATTGAAAATCCTCCTTTTTTATTGTAATACATATATGATCAGATACACATGTCGTTGTTGATGATATTTTACTTTCTTTACAACAGAAAAAAGTGTCCACTCACTTTATTTTCTGAACATTACCGATTTTTATATTTATATTTTTTATTATATTGTTAATTATATTATATCTATTTGATCGATTTGATTCTTTTTTCTTTTATTATATGTTATATTGTTATATAAGACGAAAAAGAAATGACAAGAGCAATTGTATATCAATGGGAGAAATCACGATGTGGAAAACAAGATGGGGATTCTCTACAATGACACTATAGGCCAATTGAAAGGGATGTAGCGCAGCTTGGTAGCGCGTTTGTTTTGGGTACAAAATGTCACGGGTTCAAATCCTGTCATCCCTATCTATTACTTCTCCCATGTGCAGTAATGAAGGATCCATTGAGATCAATAAAAATTAGACATACATAACATAATGCTTTATCATACTATATGTATCCAAAGTGGGGGTTACAAATAAAATTCTTTTATTTACATACAGCCCTTTATATTGGGATAAGAAAGAAAGCGCTCTTAGTTCAGTTCGGTAGAACGCGGGTCTCCAAAACCCGATGTCGTAGGTTCAAATCCTACAGAGCGTGCTTCTGTTCTTCTTGGGTCGAATTACAAGTAAATAACTTTACTAACTAGAGCAGCAACCCTAATTTGACCTCCTCCTTTCTTTAATCCGCAGGAGGTCAATAAAAAAAAGAGATGTTATTTAAAAAGAGATGAGCTCTTACTTAATCAAAGGTCCAACTGATCGCCGCGTCTGTATTGCAAATACGCAGTTACGAATAATCCAGCCAAAGTAATAGGAATTAGGCCTAACACGATTCCAAATAGTAAAACTTCAATCATTTTTTGATTTTTTTTGAAAAGGTAGGTAAAAAAAAAGGGGGGGTAATATCTATCTCTAAATAGTAATCCAAATCGCCCACGAATCTCAATAATCAAGAATTACAATTCACATGGGAAGGAACTATGGACTACCTGGATATCTCACAAAAACATTTTTATGAATTGAATTGTTCATTCAATCAATTTCAAATAAGACGTATCTTGCTCAGACCAATAAATAGAGCTGAGGTTATAGTTAAAGCCGCCAGTAGAAAACCGAAATAACTAGTTATAGTAGGCATGAAGGAACTAAATGGGATACGTTCTATTTATACATATGTTTATTTATGAAACACTTACCTAAGTTTCTTATCTTGAAAAATATAAGATAATAAAAAGACCAATTGACAAAATGAGTCCCAATTGAATTGAAAGCTTTTGATTTCATTTATCATTCATTATTCATTTCATTATAGACAGCACAAACAATAGTGACAGAAATCAAAAAAAAAATTGATCCTCTTTGACATCTATTCATCCTACGATTCTGACTCAACCGATTTCTCGAGCAACTCTTGAATAAAGTATCTTGAATAAAGGAATGTCAAAATAACATGGAACTTCATTTCTAAATTAAAAATGAAACTCTCTTTAAATTAAATGAAATCCTATTTTCAATCATTTATATTTTCAATAAAAATATTATAATATAAATAGGGTCATTACTAAAATTACTAATATATATTTAGTAATATATATTAGTAATTTGGATCTTTTCTTTTTCAATTGTATTTATTCCATTTTTTTGATATTTTGTTTGGAACAAGAGCCTTATAACATAACACCCTTTTTTTACTTTTATTTTAACTCGTTATTAGTTATTATTTATTTAGTATTATTATTTATTTAGTATTAATTAGTATGCTCATCAATTGACATAATAT